CCCTAGAATGCCAATATTAGCACGGATCGTACGGAAATGTAACTCACTATTCAAACAACTATTCAGAGTGCCTAGAGCTCCTTGTAAGGCTTGTTGAAAAACTCGTTGTCGGACCTGATTAATCGCTCTTTGTTGTTCAAAATGAAGGGTTTCATTTTTGTAATTTTCTAATCGTTCCAAAGTGTCACAAGTGGCATTAATCAAATTTTCTTTTTCTCGTTCTATCTCAGAGTATCCATTCATTCGATACTCATCTGCTTCTATTTCCACTTTCCGTAAGCGAGTCCTGGCTCTTTCGAGCTGCTCAATGGCCCCTCTACGTAATTCTTCCGAATTTCGAATAGTACTCAAGATCCTCTGTTTTCGATTATCTAATAAATCATTTAATGAAAGTAGATTATCTTACCATTAATTTCACAACTTCCATAATCTCTTCCCGAACCAAACATGAATCTTTCGATTCATTTGGCTCTCACGCTCAATTATTTATTTTATGTTATGGGCATTCCCATATCTTTTTTTTAATGTAATGAGCCTACCCTCTCTTTTCTGTTTATATTCAAAAACATCGAAACTGATATAAGACCAGAATATTAGAAGGACTCTTCCGACCAGACAAAAATCTATAATTGTCAGCAAAGTTCTTTCTTTTATTTGTTCTTTATTTAATTTAAATTTTAAATTTATTTCTATATTTTTTTTTATTTACTTTTTTTCTTCAAATCCAAAAATTCCTATTTTTTTTTTTACGTAGGTCGTCGATTCGGCATTGTAAAAAAAATAGCAAGATGCCCATTTTTTTAATAAATGGTTCAAATCATTTTATCGATATGAGTGTTCTATATCAGATAAATTACCAACTATTCATTTTTAAACCATTTCGGTACGTTAGTACCGGTAGAAAGAGTACCATGTTTTGCCTGGACTTCAAACAGTTTAGCTTTAACCATGTTAATGGTCTCACATTATTGGTTGATAGAGAATCAAATTTACCAATAAGTCACGAAATGCTATGGTTCTTACATATGATTTCTTAATTTATTCAGAAATAATTCGTTGAGATCGTGCACTTTTTTTCCTATTTATCCTATAAAATGAATAAAATACCATAAATAAAGTGCAGTCGGATGGATCCAACCTATTCTTGAAATACACAACTCGCACACACTCCCTTTCCAAAAAAAATTAATACACCAAGCACTACACTTAGATTTATTGGATTTGTTGCTAAAATATCGGTATTAAACCCGAAACTACCGGCGGATGGCCAGTGACCCAAGGAAAGGAAAGAATCGGTTACATTTTTCATATGCTCTCCTCTTATAGATAGGACTAACAAAGAACAGAGTTCTTTTTGTATCACTTCGTCGTCCCTTTTTTGATCGATTTCTTTTTATTATATAAATTTTATTTCCATTTTTTTTTTAATGGGAGTAGATTAAATCTAGTAATTTAATTTGATAGTTTTGAAATTTCTTACTTGAAGTTTCCAATCCAATAAAATACTTATTAGGTTAAGTCTTGGGTCTCATGTCAATTGTGAAATATCTCGTTTGTTGAAACGATTCCTAAAAAAAGTAAAAAAAAGGTTTCCATTGTACTAAACTAAGTACGCGAAGGAAGAAAACGAGCGGATCCAGTAATTACTCATCCTCAAAACAGTCCTTCCTTTCCTGGAGTATTGTCTCAACAAATAAATAATTGTAGGAGTAAAGCGTTGATATAATTAGAAGAAGCAAACAGCAATTCTGAGTTAATAAAATAAGAAAAAAGTATAGCGAGTTAAATTAAAAAAATAAGAAAAAAGTATAGTATGTAAGGTACTTTTTTACATTTCTAGGATTAAACAAAAGGATTCGCAAACAAAAGCGCTAACGCCACGACCAGTCCATAAATTGTTAAAGCTTCCATAAAAGCTAGACTAAGCAATAAAGTACCTCGTATTTTACCCTCTGCTTCTGGTTGTCTCGCAATACCTTCTACAGCTTGGCCTGCAGCAGTACCTTGACCAACTCCAGGTCCAATAGAAGCAAGCCCTACGGCCAATCCAGCAGCAATAACGGAAGCGGCAGAAATCAGTGGATTCATGGTAAGTTCCTCGCACCAAAAAAAAAATGGTTAATGATACAATCAACCAATGAATTTTTACTTAATTTTTTTTTATCATTTTTTTTTTTCATTAAGATTTTATCATTAAGATCTATCTGATTAAGATCTATCGGGTCGAAATAACTAAAAACTCCGAATTGAAATGATAATATTACTGAATCGTCAGAACTATTTCGATATCTCATTTTGAGTTTCTACCCATAATGGAGTTTTTGTAAATACATATGTATACGGTTCTAGTTATTGCATTTCTTTGTTTCGAACCATTCTTTCATTCAATTCTTCTTTCCTTTCTTTTTTCTTCTAGATACTATCTTTGAGTTCATCTCTTTTTTGCATTTCATTCAATCCACAATCACAGACGAAACAGAAGGACTTATATTGGAACTATATAAATGCAGTGAACCGCAATCAAATCAATCAATAATATATATATATAGGGTAAGGGTATATAATAATATATATATATTAGGAACAGTCCTATATAACTAGTAAATATCTAATATCACATATACATTTGTTTCTTCCATAACGTAAACCACCCACATTTTATATTGAATCGGATTCTAGAATCATTCCTAGAAACAGACACAGGGGCTAGACTTATAGAGATTACATACATCTAGTGTGACCCCCCCAACCCATCTTTTTTTTTACAATTCCACAATATCGTCTATCTTTTTTCCTACGACTCTAGGTCGTATATTCATATATATATTTGTATTTGTATCTATTATGTTCCCCAACCAAGTGGATTATCTTGAATCATGCATGAATTGGGATAAGCTTAAAAAAGACTATTTCGAAAACTAGTCAATGATGACCCTCCATGGATTCACCTATATAAGCCGCGGCTAACGTTGCAAAAATAAGAGCTTGAATACCACTTGTAAATAATCCAAGAAGCATAACAGGTATAGGAACTACTGAAGGGACTAAAGAAACAAGAACAACAACTACTAATTCATCAGCCAATATATTCCCGAAAAGTCGAAAACTAAGAGATAAAGGTTTTGTGAAATCTTCTAGGATGTTAATTGGTAAAAGTATTGGGGTTGGTTGAATGTATTTCCCGAAATAACCCAATCCTTTTTTGGTAAGACCCGCATAAAAATATGCCGCTGACGTGGGTAAAGCTAAAGCAACAGTAGTATTTATATCATTCGTAGGCGCAGCTAACTCCCCATGAGGTAATTGTATGATTTTCCAAGGTAAAAGAGCACCTGACCAGTTAGAAACAAAAATAAATAAGAACATAGTTCCAATAAAGGGAACCCAAGGACCATATTCTTCTCCAATCTGAGTTTTGCTCAAATCTCGAATAAATTCAAGGACATATTCGAAGAAATTCTGACCGTCGGTCGGAATGGTTTGTGGATTCCGAACAGCTATGATGACTGAACCTAATAAGATAGCAATTACGACCCAAGAAGTGATAAGTACTTGGGCATGGATTTGTAAACCTCCTATTTGCCAATAGAAATGTTGGCCTACTTCTACACCCGATATATCGTATAACCCTTTGAGTGTTTTAATTGAACATGGTATAACATTCATATTGTCCTCTGACAGAAATTGAACTTCAAAAAGAAATTATTTTGATTCAACCATCTATTTCTCAACTCACTAACTTGAATCATTAATCGTATATTTTATTTACGATACCAAGAAATTACATAACATCATAACATAATATCAATATCCCCAGTACTTTTTTTATCTCTTTTTAAAAATTCAAAAATAGTAACCGATCCAATAAATCTATGGAGTTGCCAAATAATTAAATAATCTTATTATTCTTAATATTATTCTTAATGATAATCAACGATTTCTTATATAACTAGAACGACCCTCACAAATTGCAGATACTAATTTGTTAAGAATCAATCGGATTGAAGCTATAGCGTCATCGTTTGCTGGAATCGAAATATCTGCGAGATCTGGGTCACAATTTGTATCGATTAAACAAATTGTCGGAATCCCCAAAATGACACATTCTCGAAGAGCCGTATATTCTTCTTGCTGATCAACGATGATCACAATATCAGGCAACCCCGCCATATATTTGATCCCACCGAGATATGTTTGCAAGGTAGATAATTTTCTCTTCAACATTGCAGCATCTCTTTTGGAGAGACAGTTGAGTTTCCCCATCTTTTGTTCTGCTCTTAAGTCCCTGAACTTGTGAAGTCTCGTTTCCGTAGTGGACCAATTCGTTAACATACCACCAAGCCATTTTTTATTAACATAATGACACCGAGCCCTTATTGCAGCTGATGCTACTGAATCCGCTGCTTTATTTTTTGTACCTACGATTAAGAAGTTTTTTCCCCTACTTGCTGCATCAAAAACTAAATCACAGGTTTCTGATAAAAAACGAGCAGTTCTAGTGAGATTTGTAATATGAATACCTTTACGCTTTGCAGAGATGTAAGGGGCCATTCTAGGATTCCATTTCTTAGTACCATGACCAAAATGAACTCCTGCTTCCATCATCTCTTCCAAATTGATGTTCCAATATCTTCTTGTCATTTTTCCCCAGACTTCCTTTTTTTAACAAAGAGACGAGTTACCCTGAAATAAATAATTGTTCCGATGGAACCTTCTACGGGGGATTGACCGTTGATACACGACCCAAACCATTAATTTCTTTTAATTACTTATTTTTTACCAAATCAATAATCGGACCAGATAATTGAAAGATAGTTAAAGTGAAAAGAAAGAATCTGCTCTTAGGAATCATTAAATCGTGTAAATGATTGTTCTGATGTCTCATGGAAATTTGTCTCATGGAAATTGTTTTGGACGTAAGAACAAAATAATTCTCTATGGTGTAACAAAATATCTCTTATTTCCAACTCGAATAGATTCTTTCTTTTGATTTCCAAATGAATGTTCTTGTCTTGCCTTGAAGGGTGTACTAATTTTTGGAATCCGGTACCAACAGGTATAATCCCTCCCAGAACAACGTTCTCTTTCAGGCCTTTCAACCAATCAATACGACCTCGTAGAGCAGCTTTTGCTAAAACTCGAGCGGTTTCTTGAAAACTTGCTTCGGATATGAAACTTTGAGTATTTAGAGATGCCCTCGTTATTCCCAATAAGATTGCCCGATAACAGATCGCTTCGTCCAAAGCACGCCCTGCTCGTTCCGCTCGCAAAAAGCCGATTAATTCTCCAGGTAAAAAAACATTAGACATTCCATCTTCTGAAACCAACACTTTTGATGTTACTTGACGTACAATAATTTCTATATGTCTATTATGGATCTGTACCCCCTGGGATCGATAAACCTTTTGGATCTTATTAACCAAAGAGATACGACTTTGGGCTATGGTTAGCTCAGCTCCAATCAAGAATCCCCAGGGAATTCCAAGAATTCTTTGTATACGTTCGTTCCAACCTTCAACTCTCCTTTCTAGGTTCATCGATATTGAATCAATCGAACGCACTTCTAAGATTTGTTCCACTTTTGGAAGACCTTGCGTTATGTCACCAGATCTCGATTTTTCATATACAAATGTAACTAATGTATCTCCTTCGTAAAGGATTTCTCCATAATGGCTATGAACAGTTGCTCCTGGAGTGGCCAAATAGGGTTTAGCCGATCTTATAACTAAGGAGTCAACATGAACAATTAAAATTTGACCAGATTTTTTTACGTGTGATTCGTATTTGAATAGACATACATTTTCACAAATAAATTGTCCAAGGCTAATTATTGTAGATGTCTCTTCACAATAATCGTGATGGAGAAAGCACCAATTCAAATGGAATGGATTCAAAATTATGTTACCGCAGGGATCGGGATTATAAATCCTCCTATTTTCATCTATTAAACAGTATTTAAGTACTTGGAAAGTCTGTTTAAAATTGTCAAGTAGCAAATATTTCTTTAACAAGATATGATTATGAGTTATTAAATAGTAAGATGAAAAAAAATTCGCTATTTTAGGGACAATAGTCCCTAAGGGACCCGGCAAATCCCTAATTTGGATTATGGGATCTGATTCTTTTGTCACATTGTTATATTTCGAGCCATTGAATGGACCAATTCGAGAACAATTGGATGATGACAAAATTATCAAAGATTGGCATTCCTTATTTCGATTCAACAACGTACCAATACCAATAGTTCCTTGATGTTGGGTAAGTGATTGAATCTTCGCCTTGGAATAAAAAGGATTGATATTGGTGCGATCTAATCCATTATCGGAAATCAATACAGAACTTGCCCTATCATACCTTTTTCCGGTATACGAAATAGTGGACTTGACTAACTCAATTCTTATGAAATTGCGAATCAGATCGTTTGTCCTTACCTCAACAAAGGAAGCATGAACCTCTTCTATAGAACCATTTTTTTCTTGGTCCCAATTCAATACTAAGCAAGTCCGAACTAATTGAATACTTGTGTGATAAATTCCTCGAATTGACTTGCCATTTCCATAAAGGATATAATTGACAACTCTAAGTTGGACATTATCCTTTTCCTGCAAGAGATCCTGAGGGAAAAGTGTTGCTAAATTTATCCCATCAGCTATTTCATATGTGACTACGGACCGAACCGAAACAAAATACTTTTTCTTGGTGGGTGTGATCCGTTGGACATAGATCCAATTTTTCAATTTTTTTGATTTCTTAGAATTTTTTTTTTTCGTCTCTGGTGGTATCAAAATGCCGCTGTGCCTGGATATTTTATCTGTTTCTCCAGGAAAATAAATATCTCCAGAAAAGATTTTCAGTTCAATATTTTTTTTTTTTCTCTCCACTCGGACTAATCCGCCTACCCGGCTTCTTGTATTTAAAGCGAGTTGTGTATCTACTCCAATGATACTATTGTTACGGACCATTATGAACGAGGATCCGGGTAAGATATGCACTTCTTCGAGAATAAAAAAAAACCGATCTACCTTCTGGTATTTCAGACTAAATTCTTTTGCTCCTCGATACTCAATCAAATCCTCTTTTTTTATGATTGAATCTACCTCTATGGTCCCATATTTAGTAATTCCTGAACTATTTCTTCTGTATCGTGGATCATCAAAATAAGCAAGAATACTATTTCTACGTAAAATACCATTTATGGGTATTTCAATCGAAATACCAAAACAGGGCATTAGTTCTTTATCTCGTTCTTGATCATATTGTAATGGGATAATGAATCTATTTCTTCGTTTTTTCGCCAAGAAATCAGAATTTTCTTGGAGAATAGAAGGATATATGAAATTCCAATGACCATTGGATATGATTCGATCAGGTCTTGAATAGTCAAGAATTTCCCTATCTTTTTTACCAGAAGTATCCAACAATTTATGTCTTACTCGATGATTAGTCATTGAGAGGTCAAAGATATATCTTTCTTCAAAAGAAAAAGAATGAACATTTGTTTGATCTTGATCTTTGTGGAGCGAAAAAGACACTATACTGGATCCGCGCGGACCTCCTGCTAATATCCATAAATGACTTGTTTTTGGTAATAGATGAACATTACCATGTATATATTCAGATGCATGGTGGACATCGGTACTCCAGTGCATTTCTCCCTTTGATTCAGAATAAATATGTTTTCGTACCTTCTCTTTAAAACGAAAAGTAGACGTTCCGGCACGAATCTCAGCAATTACTTGTTCTGATTCTACATATTGATCATTTTGAACTAAAATCAAACTTTTTGGTGGAATATTCACATTATGGATAATATCCCGAGTCTCAATAGTTACATACAAGTCTATAGAACATAGAAAAGCAGGATGCCCATGACGGGTACGTGTGGGATAAACCAAATCCTCATTGAATTTTATTTTTCCATTAGAAGGAGCTCGTACATGTTCGGCAGTATCACCTGTGAATACTCCACCGGTATGAAAAGTTCTTAATGTTAGTTGAGTCCCTGGTTCCCCAATTGATTGACCCGCAATAATACCTACGGCTTCTCCCAATTCGACCAGGTCGCCGTGAGTGGGACTCCGACCATAACATAATTGACAGATCCAAGATGCACTCTTGCAAGTAAAGGGGGTTCGAATATATATTGGTTGTGCCCGAAAGGTTATGAATCGATTGACAAGTCCAATCCCAATATCTTGATTTCGAGCGGCAATGCATCGTAGACCCATATATATATTGTCTGCTAATACACGACCAATTAGTGTTTGGACAAAAATTTTTTCCGTCATCCCATTTCGAGGACTCACGGAAATACCTCGGATAGTACCACAATCCGTTCTACGTACAATAATGTGTTGAACTACTTCAACAAGTCTACGCGTGAGGTATCCGGCATCTGATGTTCGTACAGCAGTATCTACAACTCCTTTGCGGGCTCCGTAGCAGGAAATTATATATTCTGTCAAAGAAAGCCCTTCGCGTAAATTGCTTTGAATGGGTAAATCAATCATTTGTCCTTGGGGATCCGACATTAATCCTCTCATACCTACTAATTGATGTATCTGAGATGCATTTCCTCTAGCTCCCGAAAAGGACATCAGATGGACTGGATTAGAAGGATCAGTCATCCGAAAATTAGGATTCATTTCTTGTCTCAAATATTCACTTGTAGCATACCATATCTCAATGGATTGACGTAATTTTTCTACCGCATGTACATTTCCATAATGATGGTGTTTTTCAAAAATAAAACTTTGTTGTTCAGTGTCTTGGACTAACCATCCCTTAGAAGGTATTGTTAAAAGATCATCAATTCCTAATGAAATAGATGTAGCAGTGGCTTGCTGGAAACCCAAAGTCTTTACTTGATCCAGGATGTGTGATGTATATGCCATTCCGAAATGATCTATTAATCTGCTAATAAGTCGTTTCATAGCAGTTCCATTTATCACTTTATTGTGAAAGACCAGATCAGCCCGTTCTGCCATAAGTACCTCTATATTCTGCTGAATAGGATTCGACAATGGGCCTGAGTCAGTGATTCGAAAACTTCCTTTCCTCAATCTCAATCTTGATTCACGCAAAAATTCAGAAATTATGATACCAGTGAAACTGGAGAGACCCGAATTCCTACGGGCACGGGCATCACCTAATCTAATTTATTATTTTAGATAGCGTAGGAATAGGCCCGGCAAAACCCCTGTATGGCTTCTTCTATTTCTCGATAAAAAGAAATATGACCAAGAGTGGTTCGAATGTATATACAATGGATTTCCTTTTTTACATTTCCTACTATTAGATAGTGCTCATAAATCTCATGATAAGTACCCAAAGATTCATATTGAAGTTCGATGGGAACTTCTCTTGAGCCAATGACACGTTGATCTAGTCTCCATCGGAGCCACAAAGGACTATCTAAACTGATTCGTTTCTGCCGATAAGCTCCAAGTACATCATAGGAACTACAAAAATACAGTTCTTTCTCTTTCATATACTTATAGTCATTATTGTCAACTGTATTATTTTGATAGTTTCCGCGATTATATGTATTATGCCTATTTGCACAAATACCTCTACGATTCCTGATCGTTAATACATAGAGTCCGATAAGCATATCTTGAGTTGGTACGGAAATGGGATCCCCAATAGCTGGAGACAAGAGATTTATATGAGAAAACATAAGTAAACGAGCCTCCGCTTGAGCTTCCAAAGATAAAGGTACATGAACAGCCATTTGATCTCCATCAAAGTCTGCATTGAAACCCTTACAAACTAATGGGTGTAAACAAATAGCGCGCCCCTCCACTAAAATGGGTTGGAAGGCCTGTATGCCTAATCTATGTAAGGTGGGTGCTCTATTCAACAATACAGGATGCCCCCGCATAACTTCTTGAAGTATTTCCCATACAATCGGTTCTTTTTCCCGAATTTGACTTTTAGCAATCCCTATGTTAGAAGCAACATGTTGTCTGATTAGACCACGAATTAAAAATGTTTGGAA